GGTCCAACCTATTTTTGAAATAAACAACTCGCACGCACTCCCTTTCCAAAAAAGATCAATACACCGAGCACTACACTTAGATTTATTGGATTTGTTGCTAAAATATCGGTATTCAACCCGAAACTCCCGGCGGATGACCAGTGTCCTAAAGAAAGGAAAGAATCGGTTACGTTTTTCATAAGTTCTCCTCTTATAGTTTGTATCGCCGCTTCGCCTCGCTTTTATTTATTATATTATTATAATTATTCTATTCTTTTTTTATTAAATTATTAAATCGCGTCAAAAAAAAAAAATTTTAGGTTGTTCTAAATTAGAATTATAAAATAATTATTAACCGGACCCTGTATTTTAGTGGATTATGGGGATCGACCAAGATTCACTAAAACGATTTACCTTTAACTACGAAGGGAAAGGATGAAAGCAACTCGGTAAGCTAATTTATTTAAATTTTAGAAAATAAGATAAGAAGATTAAACAAAAGGATTCGCAAATAAAAGTGCTAATGCCACAACCAATCCATAAATTGTTAAAGCTTCCATAAAAGCTAGACTAAGCAATAGAGTGCCTCGTATTTTTCCTTCTGCCTCAGGCTGTCTCGCGATACCCTCTACAGCTTGACCCGCAGCAGTCCCTTGACCAACTCCAGGTCCAATAGAAGCAAGTCCTACGGCCAACCCAGCAGCAATAACGGACGCGGCAGAAATGAGTGGATTCATGAGAAGAGCCTCGTAACAAAAAAGAAATCGTTAATAATACAATGAATGGTGAATGAATTAGGAATTCATTATTACATGGCTAGTATTCATCCCCATCTAATGGAGAAGTAATTGACGTACGTAAAAGCAATTTGAATTTTGAATTGTCAGAACTACTTCGATTTTTGTTCTTCATTTATAAGTTCGAACTAGTTTTTATAATTTTTCTGGATTTCATCCATTTCCCTTAAATCATTCAATTTCATTCAATTGACAGTCACAACAAGACGGAAGGACTTAGAATCCCGATCAAAATGAAAAATTACAGTATTTGTATAAATTATCTAAATTTCTTGAAATAAATATTATTTATAAAAATTAGAAGTCTAATATATTTTCATTTTATTTCATATATTTCATACTAATTAAAATAATATATTATTTCAGATATTATATTCTATCTTAGATATTAATCTAATAATGTAATAAAAAATAAATATCACATATACATTCTACATGTCTTTCTTTTATAATTGTTTTCATTTTTAATTTAAAAGGAGTTACTACTGAGATGGGCTAACCCATAGAAATAAAAAAATTTTATAGGTTGTAGGATTAGGAAAAAGATCCTTTGAGATCTCTTTCCTTTTCAATATCAACGTACTTTGTTTTATATTGCCCTAAGTCCCTGAGTTAAATTTTTATCTTGAGACACACATACCCTAGGGCAGGGCCTCAGCTAAATAAAGTAAAAAACTTTGTTCAAAGATGTCCCTCCATGGATTCACCTATATAAGCCGCAGCTAAAGTTGCAAAAATAAGAGCTTGAATACCACTTGTAAATAATCCAAGGAGCATCACGGGTATAGGAACTACTGAAGGTACTAAAGAAACAAGAACAACAACTACTAATTCATCAGCTAAAATATTACCGAAAAGTCGAAAACTAAGTGATAAAGGCTTTGTGAAATCTTCTAAGATGTTAATGGGTAAAAGGATCGGAGTTGGTTTAATATATTTCTCGAAATAGCCCAATCCTTTTTTTAAAATACCTGCATAGAAATATGCCGCTGACGTAAGTAAAGCCAAAGCAACAGTAGTATTTATATCATTCGTGGGTGCGGCTAACTCGCCATGAGGTAATTGGAGGATTTTCCAAGGTAAAAGAGCCCCTGACCAATTCGAAACAAAAATAAATAGAAACATAGTACCAATAAACGGAACCCAAGGGCCATACTCTTCGCCAATTTGAGTTTTACTCACATCTCGAATAAATTCAAGAACATATTCAAAAAAATTCTGACCCCCAGTCGGAATGGTTTGTGGGTTGCGAACAGCTACAGTGGCTGAACCTAATAAGATAGCAATTACAACCCAAGAAGTAATAAGTACTTGTCCGTGAACTAGGAAATCCCCTATTTGCCAATAGAAATGCTGGCCCACTTCCACGCCAGATATATCGTATAACCCCTTTAGGGTATTGATGGAACATGATAAAACATCCATATTGCCCCCTTAAAAAATAGAACTTTCAACAAAATGATTTTTATACAAGCATCTCTTTGCCTACTTGAATCGGATAGTTTTAATAGTCAAAAATCACATAAGATCCACTTATATCCTATTCCTCTTTATTTTTTATTTTTTGTTCAATTCATATTCAATTCATAAAAAAAAAAATACTAAAAACACTAATAAATATATATTAAATATATATTAAATAATCTAAGTATATTTTAAGTATATTTATAATATATAATATTAAAGTAACCGATTCCATAAATCTCTGCTACGGTATTTATCTTTATTTTAACTATTTATCTTTATTTTAACTTAATCTTCATTAATATTTATATATTCATTAATATTTATATTTAATTCTTTGAAATTAGAAATCAATTATGAAAATTATGAATCAAGGACTTCTTAGATAGCTAAAACGACCCTCACAAATTGCGAATACTAATTTGTTCAGAATGAATCGAATTGAAGATATAGCGTCATCATTCGCTGGAATTGAAATATCTGACAGATTGGGGTCGCAATTTGTATCGATTAAACAAATTGTTGGAATTCCTAAAGTGATACATTCTCGCAAGGCCGTATATTCTTTGTGCTGATCAACAATTATTACAATATCGGGTAACCCTGTCATATATTGAATACCGCCCAGATATGTTTGCAAGCGAGCTAATTGTCTTTTAAACATAGTTGCATCTCTTTTTGGAAGATGATTGAGCCCCCCCTTTTTTTGTTCCATTCTCAAGTCCCTGAACTTATTAAGTCTCGTTTCTGTGGTGGACCAATTCGTTAACATACCGGCAAGCCATTTTTTATTAACATAATGACACCGGGCCTTTCTTGAAGCCCGCGCTACTGAATAAGCTGCTTTATTGTTTGTACCAACAATTAAGAATTTTTTTCCCCTCCTTGCTGCATCAAAAACCAAATCACAAGCTTCTGATAAAAAACGAGCAGTTCGAGTGAGATTTGTAATATGAATACCTTTACGCTTTGCCGAGATAAAAGGGGCTATTTGAGGATTCCATTTCCGAGTACCATGACCAAAATGAACGCCAGCCCCCATCATCTCTTCCAAATTTATGTTCCAATATCTTTTTGTCATTTATATGGACCCCCCTTTTTTTATTCTTTTTACGAAAAAATAAAAGAAACGAGGAATTTTTAATTCAATTAAAAATTTGTTCCGATGGAACCTTCTCCTCTCTCGTAGATTGGGCATCGAGATACATATACACCCGAAACCATTATTCATTATTCTATTCATTGTTGTTGTTCTTACTAACCCAAATGAACACACAAAATTGAGTATAGTGAAAGGGATTCATTTGCTCTTAGGAATCGTTATAAAACCTAAAAATTCTATGATGGTGATGTATTAAGGAAAGAGTCAAATAATTTTCTGTGGTGGACCAAAAGATCTCTCATCCCCCCCTCAAATAGATTAGTTTTTAAGGGAATGGTCTTATATTGTTTTGAAGGGTCCACTAATCCTCTGAATCCGGTACCAGCGGGTATCACCCCCCCCAAAACAACGTTCTCTTTCAAGCCTTTCAACCAATCGATACGCCCTCCGAGAGCTGCTTTTGATAAAACTCGAGCCGTTTCTTGAAAACTCGCTTCTGATATGAAACTTTGAGTATTGAGAGATGCTTTTGTTATTCCCAAAAAAACGGATCGGTAATGAATTGGTTCTTCTAAGGCGCGCCCCGTTCGTTCTGCTCGCAACAATCCAATAAGTTCTCCGGGCGAAAAAACATTAGACATTCCGTCTTCTGAAACCAACACTTTTGATGTTATTTGACGTACAATAATTTCGATATGCCGATTATGAATGTGCACCCCCTGGGCTCGATAAACTTTTTGGATCTTATTAACCAAAGAGATGCGACTTTGCACTATAGTTAGCTCAGCGCCAATAAAGAATCCCCAAGGAATTCCAAGAATTCCTGTTATACATTTGCTCCAACCCTCAACCCTCCCTTCTAGATTCATCGATATGGAATCAACCGAACGCACTTCTAATACCTGTTCTACTTTTGGAAGACCTTGTGTTATATCCCCAGATATTGATTTTTCATAGTTAAATGTAACTACTGTATCTCCGCCGAAAAAGGTTTCTCCATAAAGGCCATGAACAGTTGCTCCTGGGGTGGCTAAATAAGGCTTAGCCAATCGTATTACTACAGAGTCAACTTGAACAAGGATAACTTGACCCGATTTGCGGGGGGGTCTTGTTTTGTCTATACAGACATTTTGACAAATAAATTGTCCAAGACTCATTATTTTAGATGTCTCTGCACAAGAATTGTGGTGGAGAAAATTCCAATGAAAATCAAATACGTTCAAACGAAGGTTACTGCCTGGATTGTAGTTGCAAACTTTCCAATTTTCCGCAATAAAATAATATTTCAATTTGAATACTTGAAAGGGCGGTTTTACGTTGTCGAGTTTAAAATAGTTAGTTACTAAGATCTGATTATGGGTTAGTAAATGATTCAACGAATCACAATTCGCAATTGGAGGGTATGTTCCTAAAGGACCCAAAGAATTACTAATTTTAAGTATTGGGTACTCCTCTTTCTTTGATTCTTGTATGACGTTGTTAGATTTTGCACCGTTTGCTGGGTCCATTCGAGAACAATTGGATGATGACAAAATGCTCAACGACTGAGATTCCTTATTTCTATTCAAAAATGTATGAATAGTTCCTTGATTTTGGTTAAGGTTTTGGTGAATCCTTGCCTCGGAATAGGGATTTTTATGGGTCCAATCTAATCCATT